ACAAAAAAAAAATTTTAGTAGTTGATGATGAAATAAGTATTCGAAGAATTTTAGAAACCCGTCTTTCTATGATCGGGTATGAAGTTGTTACCGCTGCTGATGGTGAAGAAGCATTAACAATATTTCAACTAGAACATCCTAATTTAGTTGTTCTTGATGTTATGATGCCAAAGTTAGATGGATATGGAGTTTGTCAAGAATTAAGAAAAGAATCAGATATTCCAATAATTATGCTAACTGCATTAGGAGATGTTGCTGATAGAATAACCGGGCTAGAATTAGGTGCTGACGATTATGTTGTTAAACCTTTTTCACCGAAAGAGCTCGAAGCTCGAATTCGTTCTTTATTAAGACGAACAGAAAATCCAACTCTTTCAACAACCAGCACAAATGGAGAAAATTTACAAATTGGATTTTTAAAAATTGATATTAATAAAAGACAAGTTTTTAAAAATGGAGAACGTATTCGATTAACGGGAATGGAATTTAGCCTTTTAGAATTACTTATTAGTAAAATGGGTGAACCTTTTTCACGTGCTCAAATTTTACAAGAAGTCTGGGGCTATACACCAGAACGTCATATAGACACTCGTGTTGTTGATGTCCATATTTCTCGTTTAAGATCAAAATTAGAAGAAAATCCAAGTAACCCTGATTTAATTTTAACAGCTCGGGGAATTGGTTATTTATTCCAAAATACTTCCAATTGAAATCCAAATAAAAATAAAGTTGACATGTTGAAAAAAGTGCTTTAAACTTTAAAAATAATATTAACTAATTAAAAATTTTATGACAACCTATGCAATTATTGACATAGCTGGAAAACAGTTATGGGTTGAACCAAAACGTTATTATAGTGTAAATAAAATTAATGTAGAAATTGGAAAAAAAATTGCTTTACAACGAATTTTATTATTATCAAAAATAGGAGAAAAGATTAAAATTGGTCAACCATTTTTAAACGGAATTTCTATTAATGCTATAATTTTACGTCATTTTTTAGCACCAAAAGTTATTGTATATAAGATGCAACCAAAGAAAAAGACTCGTCGTAAACGCGGTCATCGTCAACATTTAACAAGTTTTCTTATTAATGATTTTTAATTTAAAAATCATTAATAAGAAAACTTTCAATATTTATAAATCCAATTAGTAGAATAACAAAGTTTATTCTACTAATTCTTTCCATCCTAATTGTTGAATATAATTTTTTCTACGTAAAGAACGGGTAACTAATTCTAAAATATCACGAGCATTACTAAATCCATGAATTTGGGCAAAAGTGAATTCAACAGACCATTTTGTATTTATCCCTCTTGCTTCTAAAGGATTAGCATTTGCCATACCTGTAATAACTAAATCCGGACGATATTGTTCAATACGTTTTAATTCTTCATAATTGTCTGGTTTTTCAATAATTAAAGGAGTTGGAACTTGCATTTTTCTACAAGTATCTTCTAATAATTTTATTTCGGCTTCTTGATAACGTTTATGTAAATAAGGAATCCCAATTTCAGGAACAATCATACCACAACGAATTAGAAAACGTGCGATAGACAATTCTAATAAATTATCACCCATAAAAAAAACAGATTTTCCTTTAACTAAAGGTAAATAATTTTCTAAAGAATCCCAAACTGCTTTTTCTCTTTCATCTAATCCCGTTGGTTCAATATTAAAAATCGAACAAATTTTTTCAATCCATGCACGCGTTCCATCTGGACCAATAGGAAATGGAGCAGAAATTAATTTACATTTACGGCGACGGATTAAATTTGTTGCAGTACGAGCTAAATATGGATTTACCCCACAAACATAATCTCCTTCATGAATTACAGGTAATTCTTTATAATTTTTTGTTGGTAACCAACCAGAAATTTTGATATTTTGTTTTTCTAATTCATGTTCTAACTGATTTGTTAAAGAATTAGGTAATGAACCAAATAATACTAAAGGTAAATTTGGTTTATCTTGAGAAAGATTTGACTCATTTTTATTTTTACTAAAAATTGATAAAGATGGAAAAAGAGAAGAATTATTTTTATTAATTTTTTCTGTTTCTCTGTCTTTTGATGGACAACGTTGAATTAATGAAGCTAATACTGTATCTTCCCCTTGTGTAAAAGTATAATCTAGTCCATTTGCTCGAGCAACTACAATCGGAATGCCTATTTCTGCTTCCAATTTAGGTGCAATTCCTTCCAAATCCATTTTTATAATTTCAGTAGTACAAGTACCAATAAAAACAATAACACTTGGATTTCTATCATTTTTAATTTGGGTACATAAACGTTTTAACTCTTCATAATCATTTATTTGTGCAGAAATATCTCCTTCCTCTAATTCTGCCATTGCATAACGAGGTTCTGCAAAAATCATAACTCCCATACTATTTTGTAGAAAATAACCACAAGTTTTAGTTCCTATTACAAGGAAAAAACTATCTTCAATTTTTTGATATAACCAAGCAACACAGCTAATTGGACAAAATGTATGATAATTTCCTGTTTCACATTGAAAAGTTAAAGTAGAATTGTTTATTTGGTTCATAGTGATTTAATAAGTAAGAAATAATAAAAAAATTAAACAAGTGTTAAATTTGAAGATTCTGAAGAATCCATATTTAAATAAAAATCTGATAAAAGAGTAAATAAATCACGATCTAAAACTTCATTAGGAATAATACCTTCTGGTTTTGCTAAAATCTGATCTGCAATATTTAAATAATAATCACAAATTGGACTAAGTTCTGGGTTGGATTCACTCATTTCAAATAATGTTTTTCCTTTTACTCTTGAAATTCGAATATCTTCAATTAAAGGTAATAATTGTAAAATAGGAATTGGAACATTTTCCGTATATTTTTCAATTAAATCTGACTTAGTGGTTCTATTTCCAATTAAACCAGCTAACCGTAATTGATGAGTTCGAGCTTTCTCTCGTACAGAAGCAGCAATACGATTTGCTGCAAATAACGCATCAAAACCATTATCTGTAACAATCAAACAATAATCAGCATAATTTAATGGAGAAGCAAATCCACCACAAACAACGTCTCCTAAAACATCAAATAGAATAATATCATATTCATCAAAAGCGTTTAATTCTTTTAATAATTTAACAGTTTCGCCTACAACATATCCACCGCAACCAGCACCTGCTGGTGGGCCTCCTGCCTCTACACAATCAACTCCAGCATACCCTTTATAAATAACGTCTTCAGGCCAAATATCTTCATAATGAAAATCTTTTTCTTGGAGTGTATCAATAATTGTAGGAATTAAATGACCTGTTAAGGTAAAAGTACTATCATGTTTTGGATCACATCCAATTTGTAATACTTTTTTTCCGCGTTTTGCTAAAGCAACAGAAATATTACAACTAGTAGTACTTTTGCCAATTCCACCTTTTCCATAAACAGCTAATTTCATTATTTTTCCTTATATAATTTTTTTAATAGTAAAAGAAATTTATAAATTAAAATATTTTATTTTTTTATCAAAAAAAAATAGTAGAAGGTGATTAAAAAAAATTAAAAAAAAAATCCAATAATTAAAATATTTAAATATTTTGTGAATTAAATAATTTTTATTATTTATATAAATAACTGAATATCGAAGATCTAAAATGACAAATTTTCAATTAATATCGGATAATTTAAAAGAAGAAAAAATAGAATTTGAGATTCTATGGATTGGTCAAAGTGAATTGTTTTATAAAGGAATCGAATCAACACTTATTGATAAATATTGGCAATTTTTACTATTAAATGATGGATCATTAACTAAACAACTTCAACTTTTAAAAAATAAAAAAATAAAGCGAAAATTATTAGAAGAATCACCAATTAATTTTACTACATCATTTATTTCATACTTAACCCAACCGATTAAAATTCCTATAATTCAACGAAATATTTTTTTATACTCTAATGAAGTTGAACCATTAATTTATGCAACATCCTGGTGGTCAGAAAATACTATAAATTCTTTTTTTTTAGATAAAGAACAACCTATTTGGTCAAATTTAGCACAATTAAAAATTGAATTTTATCGTGACTTAAGAAAAATTCTATTAATTAATTCAAAATCTTTAGAAAAACAATTTAACAAAAAAGGTCCTTTCTGGAGTCGTTATTATTTAATTTGGTATAATAATTTTCCAATAACAATAATTTTTGAAATTTTCTCACCAATAATAAAAGTTTAGTTTAATTATTTTTTGATATTATTAAGTGGAGAAAGATTTATTATTAATTTTTAAACAAATTAAATTTTTAAAATAAAAATTTTTTAAATAGTCAAATTATCTATCTAGAATCATCTTATCATTGAGATATATAACTATTATTAAATAGATATATTATACTGATTTAATAAATTAAAGGACGGACTTAGTTATGAGTATGCGTTTAGTTGTTGTACTTTTACCTCTTGGTATTGCATTAGGTTGGGCTGTATATAATATTGGCAAATTAGCCATTGAACAATGGAGACGTACTGGTAGTAAAGTTTAGTTATATTAAATATTTTTGAAAAAGAATTATTCTTTTTCAAAAATATTTAAAAAGAATAAAAAATAGAAAATTTAATAAAATGAAAGTTGAAGAATTACCTTTTTCGTTAGAACAATTACGAATTCTGAAAGCTATTGCGACAGAGGGAAGTTTTAAAAAAGCTGCCGAAAGTTTATATATGACTCAACCAGCCATTAGTTTACAAATTCAAACATTGGAGAAAAAATTAAATATTGCCTTATTCGATAGGAGTGGACGACGCGCTTTAATGACTGAAGCAGGACATTTACTATTACGATATGGAGATTGTATTCTGGCTTTATGTGAAGAAACGTGTCATGCTTTAGAAGATTTAAGAAATTTACAAGGTGGAACGTTAGTAATTGGTGCAAGTCAAACAACTGGAACATATTTAATGCCAAGGTTAATTGGATTATTTCGTCAACGTTATCCTCAAGTTACAGTTAAATTACATGTACATTCGACACGACGTATTTCATGGAATATTGCAAATGGACAAGTTGACTTAGCTGTTATTGGTGGTGAAGTTCCTCACGAATTACAAGAAAGTTTAACAATAACACCATATGCCGAAGATGAATTAGTTTTAATTTTACCAAAATCGCACCCTTTTGCTAAATTAGAATCAATTCAAAAAGAAGATTTATATCGATTAAAATTTATTGCATTAGATGCACAATCTGCGATTCGAAAAGTAATTGACAAAGTTTTAGCACAAAATGGAATTGATAGTAATTTATTCCGCGTTGAAATGGAATTAAATTCTATTGAATCAATAAAAAATGCCGTTCAATCTGGTTTAGGAGCTGCATTTGTTTCTGTTTCAGCTATTGCAAAGGAACTGGAGTTAGGAATTCTTCATTGGTGTCGAATTGAAAATATTACTATTAAAAGAATGCTTTCCATTATAACGAATCCTAATAGATATCATTCTCAAGCTGCACGTATTTTTAGTGAAGAAATTTTAACAATGTTCTCTTTACAATCGCCCGAAGTCAAGAAACGAGCATTATCAATTATTCAAAATACATAAATATTAACCAAATTTATTTTAAATTTATTTTAATTATTAATAATAAATAAAAAGTTTTATTAATAGAATAGTTAAAAATATTTTTATTTCAATATTCAAAAAAATGAAACCTTTACAAACAAATTTCAATTTATTAACTTATTTATATGAACGTAAAGAAATTGTTGAAGACACCTTAAATAAATCTATTCCACGAGGTAATCCAACTTTTATTTATGATTCAATTCGATATTCGTTATCTGCAGGAGGGAAAAGAATACGTCCCATTTTGTGTTTAGCAAGTTGTGAACTTGCCGGTGGAACAATGGAAATGGCTTTACCGACTGCTTGTGCTTTAGAGATGATTCATACCATGTCATTAATACATGACGATTTACCTGCAATGGATAATGATTCTTATCGTCGTGGTAAACCAACAAATCATATTATCTATGGGGAAGATCTTGCGATTTTAGCAGGTGATGCTTTATTAGCTTATGCTTTTGAATTTATTGCTACACAAACAAAAAATGTTCCAGCAGACTTAATTGTAAAAGTAATTGCACAAGTAGCTCATTCTGTAACAACTAGTGGTTTAGTTGGGGGACAAATTATTGATTTAAGTTCTGAAGGAAAATCAGATACAACTTTGGAAACTTTAAATTTTATTCATATTCATAAGACTGGAGCTTTATTAGAAGCAGCAGTGTTATCTGGTGCTTTATTAGCTGGGGCTAAAGAAAAAGATATGAATCGTTTTTTACGATATGCCCAAAATATTGGTTTAGCATTCCAAATTATTGATGATGTTTTAGATATTATTTCAACTGAAGAAAAATTAGGTAAGAGTATAGGAAAAGATTTAAAAACTCAAAAAGCAACCTATCCTAGTTTTTGGGGAGTTGAAGAATCAATAAAACAAGCTGAATTATTAGTTGAAGAAGCAAAAGAAGAGATTTTATATTTTGATAATAAAGCAATCCCATTAATTGCTATTGCAGATTTCATTGTAAATCGAAATAATTAATAAAGTAATTTAACAATTAGAATTATTATATAGAGTTAAAAATAATAAGATAAATATTATAAAAATTTATAATATTTATCTTATTATTTTAAGATTTAAAACTAAAAAATTAGCTTAAAGCATTGATTACATAATCAAAGTAACCGTTAGCTTCAGTAGCAGCTTGGCCGCTTAAACCATGGTTAGCTTTAATATATTTAAGAGCTTCAACGTACCAGCTTGGAGAAAGATCAAAAGCACGGTTCATTTCTTCTAAACCAGCAACTAAGTACTCATCAAGAGGACCAGTACCACCAGCAACTAAAGCGTAAGTAACAATACGTAAGTAGTAACCAATGTCACGAGTACATTTAGCTTTACCTTCTGCAGTAGAAGCGTATTGAGGACCAAAAGTTTGAGTTGTGTAAGGGAATTTTTGGTAAACAGCAGCAGCTGCGCCATCAATAAGTTTTTGGGAGTTGGAAGTTAAAGAACGAGCAGCTTCTAAAGCGGAAGCAGCACGTTGGAAACGACCAAAACTAGCGTGTAATTCACTGTTGCTTAAGAAACGACCTTGGTTGTCAGCGGTAGCGATTGCTTCAGTAATAGGGGTTTTCATGAGTTTCAATTCTCCGTAGTTTTTATAGACTATCTATAAAAGTTTAATTAAATTTGTTTAAAAAACGAAATTAATAAACTAAAAATTAAACAACAGCAGCAGCTGCGCGATCGAAGTAGCTAGCAACTTCAGATGCTAAAGCGCTACAGTCACCAACAGTAACACCACTTGGATCGTTAACAACGCTAACAGCAGCATCTTTCATTTTTTGGATAGCAACAGCTACGGAACTACCAGGAACACCTAATGCTTGGTAAGTTTCACGTAAACCATTTAAACAACGATCATCTAAAACGCTGGAATCACCTGCTAAAGTAGCGTAAGTGATGTAACGTAAAACGATTTCTAAGTCACGTAAACAAGCTGCAACACGACGGTTAGTGTATGCGTTACCACCTGGAGCGATTAATTGTGGTTGCTCAGCAAATAAAGAACGCGCAGCAGAAGATACGATAGTAGCTGCACTTGCAGTGATACCTTGAACAGCATCTAAACGTTTGTTACCTTCAGAAGCAAGTTTGCTTAATGCATCAAATTGTGCAGAACTGATGAATTCACCTCTAGCGTCAGCTTGAGCTACAACTTTTCCAAATGCGTCTAGCATGGATTGAATCTCCTTAATACTTTAAGATTTCAAAAAAACTTTTCGATATTTACGAATAGTTAATTGTATTTAAAGTTTATTTAACTTTAAAATTGAGTTTTTTTTCGGCGAATCAAGAATTGATTGCTATATATTTTTTATATCGTGTTTTTTTAACTTTGTTTGTTACAATTTATCAAATTTAATATTACTTATATAAAATTCAATAAATTGTGTCATATATTTTATTTTTTTTTAAATAAAATTATTATTTGATTTATTTGAATATTTTTAGATATTTATAACTAATAAGAAGAATTAAATAAGATAAATAATAATTTTTTATGTCACACTTAACACAAGTTCAAACCAATATTGTAAATGAAGAAGCTTTAAAAAAAGCATTAAATGCATTAAATATTAAATGGCAAGATGGACCTCAAAATATAAAAAATTTATATGGTCAAGAACAAACTGTAGATATTTTAATTAAACAAAAAAATAATTTTGATATCGGTTTTGTTAAAGAAGAATTAGAATATAAATTAATTGCTGATTTACAATATTGGGAACAACCATATACAGTAGAAACATTCCTTCAGCAATTAAAACAACAATATGCTTATCAAATAATTTTAGATGAGACTATAAATAAAGGATTTGAAAAATTAGAAGAAGAGTATGATAAAGACGGAAGTATTCGCTTAGTTGTACAACGCTGGCGTTATTAAATTAAATAAGAAATGGATCTGATTTAAAATTTTTATATTTTTTTCTTGATCCATTTTTTCTATTAAATAAACAAAAAATTTTTTAATTACAATAATATTAATTTTTTAAATAATTTCACAATAAATTTTCTACTTTAATAATTAAAAAAAAAATAAAATTAGGATTTTATTTTTTTTTTAATCGAGTTTTTATTGAATTTTTTAAGTTAATAAGTTTACAAAAAATAATTAAGCTAATCTTCATTAATAAAAAGAATATAAAATAATAATTTTTGATATAATTTTAATAAAATTCTTTTATTAAATAAATTTATATGTCAAAACGAACATTAGAAGGAAGTCATAGAAAAAAAGTTAGAAAATCAGGCTTTTTAAGTAGAAGTCAGTCCCCTACTGGACGTCGAATTTTAAAAGCTCGTCGTAAAAAAGGCCGTAAAATGTTAGTTAAATATTAAAAATTTCTATAATAGCAGTATTAACTGCTATTATAGAAATTTTTTATATTATTACCCGTAAGTATTTTAATTAAATTTTTTATTGACTTAATTAAAAAATTTATTTTAAAATAAATTTAAAAATAATTTTTATAAGGTATATATGAAAGACGCTATTACTAGTTTAATTGCAACTTATGATGTTACAGGAAAATATTTTGATGACAACGCTGTTGATACATTAAATGCTTATTTTTCTACTGCTTCTGCAAGAATTGAATCTGTAAAAATTATTAATGCAAATGTTTCTACAATTATTAAAACTGCTGCGTCTGCATTATTTGATGAACAACCAGAATTAATTGCTCCAGGAGGCAATGCTAATACAACTCGTAGATATGCAGCTTGTCTAAGAGATATTGATTATTATTTACGTTACGCTACATATGCTATTATTTCTGCAGATGTTGACGTATTAGATGAACGTGTTTTAGATGGTTTAAAAGAAACTTATAATTCTTTAGGAGTTTCTATTGCACCAACTGTTCGTGCTATTGAATTATTAAAAAATACATCAAAAGAATTAATTAAAGCAGCTGGAATTTCTGCAGTTGATTTTATTGATGAACCATTTGATTATATGGGTAAAGTTTTAGCTGACAGCAGTCTTTAAATCGTAAAATTAATTAAATTAAATAAAACAAATTTATGTTTTATTTAATTTAATTAATTTTAGAAAAATAATAATAAATAAACCAAGAAATTAAAATATGCAAAATTCTAATTGGTATAAATTTTTTAAAAACATTAAACCAGAAATAATTTCTTTTTCTTTTCTTGTTAGTTTACTTTGGTTTATTCGAAGTCCACTAAAGAATACTACTGAATTATTAGAATTTGAAGTAGAACCTAAGACAATCCCCTTTAATCAAGAATTTTTGAACCAAGTCTATGAAAAAGCTAAACATAAATATATTTGGAATTATTCACCAACTCAAATTATTCATAAATTAGAAAAACTCATAAATACGAGAATACGCATTTAGTTTTACAAGTGTTCGTGAAATTTTACCCCCACGTTTTATGTTATATTTGCGAGATCATCAACCAGTGGCAGTTTTATTTGATGATAACTTTGAAAAAATTCAAGGTGTAGTTGACCGGAATGGTTATGTTTTTAAAAATGTTACCCCCCAACAAATTACAACCATAGAATTTCTTTTAAATAAAAAATTACTTAAAGTCAGAGGATTTAAGAATATCATTATTCGATGGGCTGCATTATATTTATTAATTTGCGATAGTCAAACAAAAATTTATGAAGTTATTTTGGAAAAAGGGCATGATATCACATTCGGAACCGAAGCTGGTTATGTTTTTTTTGGTGAATATATTAACATGGATCAATTACGAAAACGTTTTTTTTATATGGATCATTTACATAATTTATGGAGAGAAGGTAATTTATTTAGTGAAGTACACGTTAATTTAACTAAGAGTGCGCATTGTTATATTGATCTAACTGAAAATAAAACTCCTATACTTTCAATGTTAGATGATGTTAGTTCTTTCCGAATAAAGGATGATAATTATCGTTGGCCATCACAATTAAAAGATGAATAATAAAAATATACGAATTAGTTTCATAATTTTGTAAATTTGTTTAATTACAAAGGAAATTAAAATAATGTTTTATACGTTACCAAAACAGCTAGAAATAAATAATTTAACAGTTTCCTATCCACATGGAACTGTTTTACAAAATATTTTTTTAACAATTGAATCCGGAAAATTAATTGGTATAATAGGTCCCAATGGAGCGGGAAAAAGTACTTTACTAAAAACAATAATTGAACAAATAAAACCTATTTCAGGAGAAATTTTTTATCAAGGAGCTCCATTAAAAAACCAACGAGCACGTATTGGTTATGTTCCTCAACGTGCCCAAGTTGACTGGGATTTTCCTATTAATGTCTGGGATGTTGTGATGATGGCGCGATTAAAGAAAATCGGGTGGTTTAGTTCTTATTCAAAAAAAAGTTACGAATGTGTAAAAGCGGCATTAGAAAAAGTTGATATGTTGAAATACAAAGACCGTAATATTCGGGAATTATCTGGTGGTCAACAACAAAGGGTATTTTTAGCTCGTCTTTTAGCACAAGAAGCCGATTTATTATTATTAGATGAACCTTTTACAGGAGTTGATTTTCAAACTCAGAAAATTATTTTTTCATTATTAAAAGAACAAATCGCTTCTAATAAAATTGTTATTGTTATTCATCATGATTTAGGTGAAAGTATTATTAATTTTGATGAATTAATATTATTAAATAAAAAAATTATTTCTCATGATTTAACAACCAAAATATTAAATTCAAAAAAATTATCAACCTTATTTGGAGAGCATATTTATGCTAATTGATTATCTATTTAGACTTCCCCTAAATATTTTGTTTTTATTTTCACATTCATTCTCATCTTTTTTATTACCTTTTCAACTGCATTTTATGCAACGAGCTTTTGTAATTGGTTTAATTGCAGCGTTGTTAGCTGGTATTGTTGGCTCTTTTTTAATGTTACAACGTTTAACATTATTAAGTGATGCTATCAGTCACTCGGTTCTACCAGGTTTAGCTATTGCATTTAGTTTTGGAATTCCATTAATTTTTGGAGCTTTATTAGCAAGTATTATTAGTGTAATTATTATAAATTGGATTAGGACGGAGTCTCGCTTAAAAGAAGATACGGCTATTGGTATTGTTTTTGCTTCGTTTTTTGGATTGGGAATTTTATTAATTAGTGTTATTCAAAAAGAAAATAAAGTCGACCTTAATCATTTTTTATTTGGTAATATTTTAGGAATTACATCAGAAGATTTACAAAATACATCTATAATTTTAGCAATTATTTTACTTTTTTTTATAAGTTGTTATAGACAATTAAAATGTTATACATTTGACCCTATAATGGCACAAACTATAGGATTACCTATTAACTTTTTACAATCTACTTTTTTAATTTTAGTCGCTTTAACAATTATTGTAAGTATGAAAGCAATAGGTGTAATATTAGTTTTAGCTTTATTAGTTACTCCGGGAGCTACAGGTTTATTAATAGGAAAAAGTTTAGAATATGTAATTCTTACGAGTTCGATTATCGGGGTAAGTTGTAGTTTTTCTGGAATGTTATTAAGTTATCTTTTTAATATTCCTCCTGGTCCTACAATTGTTTTAATTACATCTTTGATTTTTTTCATTCTTTTTTTAATAATAAATAAAAAAGATTCAACTACTGATTCAAAATTATTTTAATTTGTTTATAGTTAAAAATGTTTTTAATTAATATTTTAATTTAAAAAACAAAATTACTAATTTTTTGAAAAATAGAAAAAGTTTATAAATATAATATTTATTTTTTTTTTTAATTACCTATCTATATTTAAATATAGATAGGTAATTTTTTTATTTAATTTATAAGACAGTTGAATAATTAATTCTAGTAGAAATTTCATTTAAAAGATTTATCATTTCTTCTGTAGAATTTAATTTAGAAACGGCATTTCCAATACCAATCCCAGATGCATTTAATTTAAAAGGTAATTCAATTGTAGAAATAGTTAAACCCGAAGCACAAATTACAGGTATAGTAACATTATTTGCAATTAAATATGTTGAAGCTAACGTTGGTAATATAGTTTCGATATTACGATTATCTAGTAAAGAAGTAATTTTATTTATTTTTCCTTCGGTTTGTATTAAATCAACGTTTAAATCTTCTAATCGATAAGCTAATTCTAATTGTAAATTTAATGGTAATAAATAAGGAATCGTTACAGATAAAGGAGTATCAGGTAATAAAGAACGGGTTTGTTTTACAAGTGAAAGAACGTCAGAAAAATTAATTTTATAACCTTGATTATATAAGCTGTCGAAATTACCTATTTCAATTAATTCTGCACCGGCTTTAACGCATGGAACAAATAATTCAGGTTTAATTGCGGATACGCAAATTGGTAAATTTGGGACTTCTTTTTTTACTTTTTCAACTAACTTAGGAGCAGCAGCTATATCAATAAAACTAGCATTTGTTTTACTTGCTGCTTTTGCTATTTTGATAACATGTGTTGTATTAAAATTATTTAATCCACTAATAACTTTAATTAATTTTTTTTGTTTTAAAAAATTGTCAATTTTATTATTCATAATTGTTAAGTTTTATAATAAATAATTAACTTATACTTCGAAATATAAGTATAAGTAAATAGTATAATTTTAAATACAAAATAAAATTATACTATTTACTTATATTTATATTTAATTAAAATAATATATATATTTTAGACGAATATATACTTTATCTTAATAACCTAGACCCATACTACGAGTAGTTTCTGCACCTAAGTAAACACGAATACTTAAGAAATCAGTAGGACATGCAGATTCACATCTTTTACAACCTACACAATCTTCAGTTCTCGGAGCAGAAGCGATTTGGTTTGCACGACAACCATCCCAAGGAACCATTTCTAATACATCAGTAGGACATGCACGTACACATTGGGTACAACCAATACAAGTGTCGTAAATTTTTACGGTATGTGCCATTTAAAATTCTCCTAAAAAGAGTTAATTAAATAAATTTAAGAATTTATTATATAAATATATATATTCTATTTTACTATAACTTAAAACTTCTATCTCTTTTTTTAAGAAATTATTTGAAATAATTTATCCAAATTAAGAAATATTTGATATAATAATAATATTATATTGCGGACGTGGCGGAATTGGTAGACGCCCTAGACTTAGGATCTAGTGAGTTCGCTCGTGAGAGTTCGAGTCTCTCCGTCCGCATAATAATAATAATAATAAATTAATATTATTAATATTAATAATAATAATTTTTCTGATTAAAAATAATTTAATATAAAAATAACTCCCCAGGTAGGACTTGAACCTACGACCAATCGGTTAACAGCCGACCGCTCTACCGCTGAGCTACTGAGGAATATTGAAGTACAAAAACAATATACTATATTTTTGTTTAAAAAAATAAAACTTATGATTTCCAAAACTTAATATAGAATTATTTCTATAATATATTATACTCTAAATAATTTAATTAAGCAACTTTAATAATAAAAAATTAAACAATAATAATAACAACATTTACATTAATATACTGAAAATATTATGTTTATAATTTCTTAATGGAAAAAATTAAAACCTAAATAATTCAAATGTAGTATGCAACTTCTTTATACAATTTTAAAGGAAATAGCGGATGCTATTTTATTTTTTTTTATACAAGTTTTTAAAATATTTCGATACTTTTTTTATCCGGAGTTCAAAAATTGTTCAAAACTGGCAACCTTATTAAGATGGTTAACACATTTTTGGTTGTTTTTTGGTTTAATGGTGTTAATATCAGCTTCTGGTTTTACTTCTTATGAAGAGCATCGTGATGTTTTGTATTATTTTAAACGTCAATTTGTTTTCTGTTTAATTGGAATTGTCATTTCTAATATTTTAATGCATTTCCCTTTAACGTTGTTATTAAAATATTCAAACATTCCTTTTTTTTTTATTTTTGGGTTAACTATTTTAACTTTAATGCCAAATATTGGAATATCAATTAATGGAGCACGTAGATGGATTGCAGTTTATGGTTTTTTAGTTCAACCTTCTGAATTAATTAAACCTTTTTGGGTGTTACAAATTAGTAAAATTTTTGGTCAATGGGAGTTTTTAACTACTAGAACAAAAATATTTTGGTTAATTATCTTTTTAATTCAAATTGTTGCCGTTTTAATCCAACCAAATTTAAGTACTGCTTCTTTATTAGGTATTACTTTATGGCTAATGGGTTTATGTGCTAATTTTCCTTGGAAATATTTACTTGGAACTGTCTTTGTTGGTTTGTCTATGGCTATAACAAGTATTTCATTAAAACCATATCAACTTAGTCGTATTACTAGTTTTTTAGATCCTTGGAAAGATCCAAGAGGAAAGGGTTATCAATTAGTTCAAAGTTTAATTACTATAGGATCAGGTGGTATATTTGGCACGGGGTATGGAATTTCTTTACAAAAAACTGGTTATCTGCCAATTCATTATACCGATTTTATTTTTGCAGTATATATTGAAGAATTTGGGTTTATTGGAGCTGTTTCATTACTTCTTTTAATTATATTTTATTTTTTATTAGTGATAACTGTGATTTTAAAAACGAATCATCCTGTATTAAGATTAGTTGGTTGTGGAGCAATTATTTTACTAATGATACAAACATTATTAAATATGGCTGTTGCTACTGGAATATTTCCTACTACAGGTTTGCCATTGCCTTTCTTTAGCTATGGGGGGAATGCATTATTAGCAAATTTAATAAATTGTTCTTTTTTAATTCGACTTGCTTTAGAAACAAAAGACAGAAATTAATAATAGTATAGAGTATAAATTATAAAAAGAATAGAAAAGATTTATATTTTCTATTCTTTTTATAATTTATACTTTAAAAGTTTGATAACGTAAAGTATTAATACTTAAGCGCATTCGACGTTGTAAAATATTTACTAGTGTATTTGCACCACGATATGTTATTTGAAAGTAGATACCATCATTTTGTTTGTTTATTAAATAGGCTAATCTACATTTACCAGTATTTTCAATAATAATATCTTCAGCACCATTATCAATTAATAATTTTTGATAATCTTCAATTTCTTTAGTAATTTCTTCTTCAGTTAAACTTGGTTTAAGAATATAAGTAGTACGATAAGTTATTTTTTTAGATGGTTTTTGTAGTGTAATTACTTGCATGATTGATTATTAAAGAGTTTTTTATATGTTAAATATGTATATATATTATATACTATATTCTTAAATATATTGTCAAGGTTATTTTTAAAGATTAAAATATTACAAAATATAAGTATTTTTTACTTTAATTATAAGAAAATAATTTTTTTAAGTTTATATTTTTTAAGGATTACAATGAATATATCAACATTACAACTCATTTTAGAAACTTTTTCATTTTTTATTTATTTTATTCTAACTTTTTTATTTTTTGCACAAGCAATTTTCAAGAATCATTGGTTAAAAACCTTTAATTTTTCTGGAATGTTAATTGCGAATGTTTCAATATTTTTATTATTAATAACACGATGGATTACAGCAGGATATTTTCCAATTAGTAACCTTTATGAATCTCTTTTCTTTCTTGTTTGGGGATTAAATACAATTTGGTTATTTTTATATAAAAATAACATGCGAATTCAGTTATTAGATAATAGCGTTTCCTTACTTTTAACTTTATTGGTTGGTTTTTTACATTTTATTTTACCTCAAGAAATGAGAGAAATTAGCCCTCTTGTTCCGGCTTTAAAATCAAATTGGTTAATGATGCATGTTAGTGTAATGATGATTAGTTATGCTACGTTAATGATTGGTTCTTTATTATCGATTATTTATTTATATTTCTTGTATCGAGTAGATAAATTATTAAACAAAATTAACGCTGTTAATCTTATGACTTCAAATCAGAATTCTAATTCTCTAATTTATAATTTATCTTTCAATACATTATTAAATTCTTCAAAATCAATGGAATATCAAATCTTATTAAAAGATTTAAGTTTAATTAAATTATCTAAACGTCTTGATAATTTAAGTTATAGATTAATTACTTTTGGATTTCCTTTATTAACCATTGGGATTATTGCTGGAGCTGTTTGGGCTAATGAAGCATGGGGTTCTTATTGGAGTTGGGATCCTAAAGAAACATGGGCATTAATTACTTGGTTAATTTTTGCTATTTATTTACATACTCGCATTATTAAAGGATGGCAAGGAAAAAAAGCAGCGATGGTTGCATCTTTAGGATTTTTTATTATTTGGATTTGCTATTTAGGAGTAAATTTATTAGGAAAAGGAATTCATAGTTATGGATGGTTTTTTTAAAAATTGAAAAATTTTTCTAAAATTTATTAAATTTTAATATTCAAAAAGATTTGGGTATTAAAATTTAATAAATAAAAAGTTTTTTTGGAATAGAATACTTTATAAATTAAAAATTAACAAAGAAAATTATTCTTAAATAGTTATTATGAAATTAATTTGTGCAAGTTTACTTTTTTTAATGGGAATATTTATTTTTCTTTTTTGTTTCCGTGTAAAACAAGAAATTTTAAGAATATTTATTCTATGTATTGCAATTTTTCTTTGTACTTTTTGTGGCTTACCTAATTTCCCAGCTTATTTAGTTTTACTTATTGTAGGTTTTAATATTTTATGTGTATTTCTTGATATGTCTGAGGACATACCTCGTATTATGTATTATTAATGGCATTTGTGTTTTTCTTTTTTGGATTTGGCCTTTCTCCTTTATATGTTCAATTACCAATCTTAGTAATTTTTTATCGTTTATTACGAACTCCTCCTCCACGTAAAAGTCGTCCAAAGCCAATACCAAAACCATTGGTGTTATTAATATTACAAGAAATTTTTGATTTTCGAACTCCATTACAATTTAGAATTTCTCGCGAGAAGAAAAAATCAAAAGATTTATAATAAAGTTATTTATTAATTTAAACAATTAATAAAATTTTGTAATATCTGTTTACCTGATTCTGTTAAAATACTTTCGGGATGGAATTGAATTCCTTGTAATTGTTTATATTTTTTATGTTGAATTCCCATAATTAATCCATCCTCGGTCCAAGCTGTAATTTCTAATTCATCGGGACAACTTTCTTTTTCAATAATCAAGCTATGATAGCGCGTTGCTGTTATTGGATTTTTTAAATTTTGAAAAACACCTTTTCCATCATGAAAAATTATTGATGGTTTACCATGGATTAATTTGGGTGCTTTAATAATTTTTCCACCAAAAACATGTCCAATTGTTTGATGGCCTAAACAAACTCCTAAAATTGGTATTTGATTGCCTAAATATTTTATAATTCCTTGTGAGATCCCAGAATCTTCTGGTCCTCCGGGACAGGGAGAAATAATGATACCTTGTATATTTAAGTTTTTAATTTCGTCTAATGTAATTTTATCATTTCGTTTTACTAATACTTTAATATTTAATTCACTTAAATATTGAGCAAGATTATATGTAAAGCTATCGTAATTATCTATAAGTAAAATCATTAGTAATTTCCATAAGATATTTAATCTTTTTATTCTTTTAATATAATTAAACTGTTGAAAAAAAACAATTATTTATTTTTCCTCTTTTTACTGCATTAGAAAAAATATAAAAACAATATAGATATCGAATAAAAAAGATTAAAGTTTTTTGTGTTTTCAGCCAGGACTTGACAGGGTTTTATAAAGACGGTAGGCTAGAATATGTGCTTAAGCACACTGAACCAAAAATGCAAATTGAATCTTTAGAAAAAGACAATTAAAATTGTCAATCAAACAAATTTGCTAAGATTTTTAATTACCATGGAGAGTTTGATCCTGGCTCAGGATGAACGCTGGCGGTATGCTTAACACATGCAAGTCGAACGAAGATCGCAAGATCTTAGTGGCGGACGGGTGAGTAACGCGTGAGAATCTACCCTTAGGAGGGGGACAACAGTTGGAAACGACTGCTAATACCCCATATGCCATTCGTGGTGAAAAGAGTAATCTGCCTGAGGAAGAGCTCGCGTCTGATTAGCTAGTTGGTGGGGTAAAGGCCTACCAAGGCGACGATCAGTAGCTGGTCTGAGAGGATGATCAGCCACACTGGGACTGAGATACGGCCCAGACTCCTACGGGAGGCAGCAGTGGGGAATTTTCCGCAATGGGCGAAAGCCTGACGGAGCAATACCGCGTGAGGGAAGACGGCCTGTGGGTTGTAAACCTCTTTTCTTAGGGAAGAATCAATGACGGTACCTAAGGAATAAGCATCGGCTAACTCCGTGCCAGCAGCCGCGGTAATACGGAGGATGCAAGCGTTATCCGGAATCATTGGGCGTAAAGAGTTCGTAGGTGGCTAAGCAAGTCTGTTGTTAAAGGCTGGGGCTTAACCCCAAAAAGGCAATGGAAACTGTTTGGCTTGAGTACGGTAGGGGCAGAGGGAATTCCTGGTGTAGCGGTGAAATGCGTAGATATCAGGAAGAACACCGATGGCGAAAGCACTCTGCTGGGCCGTTACTGACACTGAGGAACGAAAGCTAGGGTAGCAAATGGGATTAGATACCCCAGTAGTCCTAGCCGTAAACTATGGATACTAGGTGTTGTGCGTATCGACCCGTACAGTACCGTAGCTAACGCGTTAAGTATCCCGCCTGGGGAGTACGCTCGCAAGAGTGAAACTCAAAGGAATTGACGGGGGCCCGCACAAGCGGTGGAGTATGTGGTTTAATTCGATGCAACGCGAAGAACCTTACCAGGGTTTGACATGTCGCGAATTTTCTTGAAAGAGAAAAGTGCCTTCGGGAACGCGAACACAGGTGGTGCATGGCTGTCGTCAGCTCGTGTCGTGAGATGTTGGGTTAAGTCCCGCAACGAGCGCAACCCTCGTTTTTAGTTGCCATCATTCAGTTGGGCACTCTAAAGAGACTGCCGGTGACAAGCCGGAGGAAGGTGGGGATGACGTCAAGTCAGCATGCCCCTTATACCCTGGGCTACACACGTACTACAATGGTCGGGACAATAGGTTGCCAACTTGCGAAAGTGAGCTAATCCGTTAAACCCGGCCTCAGTTCAGATTGCAGGCTGCAACTCGCCTGCATGAAGGTGGAATCGCTAGTAATCGCCGGTCAGCTATACGGCGGTGAATTCGTTCCCGGGCCTTGTACACACCGCCCGTCACACCACGGGAGTCGGCCATGCCCGAAGTCGTTACCCTAACCATTTCGGAGGGGGATGCCTAAGGCAGGGCTGGTGACTGGGGTGAAGTCGTAACAAGGTAGCCGTACTGGAAGGTGCGGCTGGATCACCTCCTTTAAAATTTGATAAATTTATTCCCTTTGTGTGTCTAAATTTATCTATAAATAATAAGGTCGTTTAATTTTAATTGTTTTTTTCTAAAGAATGGTTCGGATAAGGGCTATTAGCTCAGTTGGTTAGAGCGCACCCCTGATAAGGGTGAGGCCCCTGGTTCGAATCCAGGATGGCCCAGCAGGGGGTATAGCTCAGTTGGTAGAGCGCTGCCTTTGCAAGGCAGATGTCAGCGGTTCGAGTCCGCTTACCTCCACCAAAATGAAAGCTGTATAGCAATGCAAACATAAAGTGGTCAAGTGACCAAGGGCTTACGGTGGATACCTAGGCATTCAGAAGCGATGAAGGGCGCGGTAACCGGCGAAACGCTTCGGAGAGCTGGAAACAAGCTTTGATCCGGAGATACCCGAATGAGGCAACTCCTTGTACTATCTACTGAATAGATAAGTAGATAAGAGCGAACTCGGTGAACTGAAACATCTTAGTAACCGAAGGAAAAGAAAGCAAAAGCGATTCTCTTAGTAGCGGCGAGCGAAACGGGACCAGCCTAAACTATCGAGCTTGTCTTGATAGGGTTGTGGGACAGCATAATGATATCGCGCGAATTAGAAGAAGCAATTGAATGTTGCACCTTAGAGGGTGAAAGTCCCGTATTCGAAAATTCAAACGAGTTAGCTGTATCCCGAGTAGCATGGGGCACGTGAAATCCCGTGTGAATCTGCGAGGACCACCTC